TTCCGTTCTTACAGATAAATGCTCAATCCCCAAGTAGGCTTACAAAGTTGATCATGCTCAAATGCTTTCTGGGTCGTCTTCGACTTTGCGATTGATGTTTCTCTCAAAAAACTGTGAAACTTTTTACATACAAAGCAAAGGGTTTACTTGTTACTAACTAACATATAGCCTCTAGTCTTCTTTAGATGCCTTGTTTCACTCCGATAGTCTTATAGGTCGCGTCGATGCAGAGGAAATGAATGCATTTCCATACTATTAAAACAAAACATTAATTTAATTACGAAATAAATAAAATGCAATCTGGATTCTGCCAAATCATTGATTCGACTGGATCTTACGGAGCCTGTTCATGCATGACATGATTCGGGGCTGATCATAGAAAGAATTCTATTCAAGCGAACCAGCCTATCGTCTGTATATAGCTTATACGGTGGTTAGAACAAAGACACATTGGTTTGTGAATTTCAATGTGGCAGAAAGGGGCATATATCTGCACGGCCTAATCAATAGTTCAAGTCACACACTCCCATAATCCATTTTCCTTTCGAAGAATTCCCTTCAACTCGTCGTGTTCTGTTAAATAACAGAATACAATATTACAATATTGTGGGGTTGAAGGAAAGAGAATGTCCAAAAACATGTCTTATTCATATTAATAAGACACATTTGTAGCAATGAAATACTATTGTTCCTTCCCCAAGTGTAAATGGTTGATTACAAAGATCTATGATCTATCTTCTCTATAAGGGACCCGAAATACCCTGTTTACGTATCATTAAGAAGTGCATTAACATAAATACAGCAGTAAGGAGAGGCAATACAAAAGTGTGTAAACTATAAAAACGAGTCAAAGTGGATTGTCCCACACTAGTACTTCCGCGTAATAACTCTACCAAAGGCGATCCTACTATAGGAATAGCTTCAGGAACCCCTGTTACAATTTTGACCGCCCAATAACCAATTTGATCCCAAGGTAAGGAATAACCGGTCACACCAAAAGACGCGGTCAATACAGCCAGAACTACACCTGTAACCCAAGTCAATTCTCGAGGTTTTTTAAATCCACCGGTGAGATACACACGAAATACATGCAGTATCATCATTAGAACCATCATGCTTGCCGACCACCGATGAACTGATCGGATTAACCAACCAAAATTTGCTTCAGTCATTATGTATTGAACAGAAGCAAACGCGTCAGTAACAGTTGGACGATAATAAAAAGTCATAGCAAACCCCGTAGCTACTTGTACTAAAAAACAAGTAAGGGTAATTCCGCCTAGACAATAAAATATGTTGACATGAGGAGGAACATATTTACTAGTTATATCATCTGCAATCGCCTGAATCTCGAGACGTTCTTCGAACCAATCGTAGACTTTATTGAGATAGGTAAACCGGGGGGACTCCCCCTCTGAGAACCGTATATGAGAATTTGATCTCGTACAGCTCAAGCAGAAACACACAAATACTGCTCCCAGCGCATATGGAATAGATCTTCCGATTTCATCTAATCTTCTCGGAAGTTCAGATACGAAGCATTAAAAAAACGAAAGTTCTTCTTTGTGGTGATAATGCCAAAATATCAAGTCGGCTCTTCCTTTTTTTCTTTATTATTACTACAGGCCTCTTGAATCTTCTCTTTCCCTATTTGTTCTTTGATTTGTTAGTTGTGTGTAATCCGGCTTTGACTATTGTTTTTTCTCATTGATAGGAATTTCTCTTGTTAAGACCCTATAAATTAATTGAAACCCCAGATTCATACTAGAACCACGATGATTCAATAAAAACCCCAAGCCCAAAGATTCCCTGAGTAAGAACTATCGGATCATCACTTATTCAATCAATTAGGTATAATGACTCAAAATACGAAAGAATTTACCTTATTAGTCAAACTAAGCATAAACAGAAAGAAAAATCTTTCAATTTATAATCTAATTCGTTGAAAATTTTGTAGTTAGAATCCGGTCACAAGGTCTGAATATTCAGTATGAATCATAGTTCAATTCTGTATCTATTTCATAATATTCCGTGCTCCAGATACTAGGATGAGTATCCGACGAGGTAGAACCGCCTTGATAAAGATAAGATGACAGAACCATTCTCTGTATTATCAATAGGATCAATTATAACAAGTCACACACTCATATTCCGGAAATACAGAAAGAAATTCCGCGATCGAACTACCAAGGGTGTTATAAATCAGAAACTTGAAATTTAACTTTGTATTGAAAAACTCGAACTTACTAGTTCTTGTGGATTTAATTCATTAAAATTCCATCCAGTAAAACGGAAGAATTATAAATCTCTAAAATAATAGATAAGAATACTGCAAATAAAGCCATTGCGATACCCATCAAAGGAGTAGTTCCCCACCCAGGAGCTACTTTACCATATTCCGAATTCAACGGTTTCAATAAAGCCCCTACCGTAGTTTGTCTTGGACGAGATCTAGAACTACTATCAACGGTTTGTGTAGCCATAAATCCGATTGTATTTATTGAGATCTGTTGACTTTGTATACCATTCCCCTGTAAATAAAGGATCTTATCAGAGATCCATTGCGGTCTTGAATTCATCTAAGAATGGAAACAGCAACCCTAGTCGCCATCTTTCTATCTGGTTTACTTGTAAGTTTTACCGGGTATGCCCTATATACCGCTTTTGGGCAACCCTCTCAACAACTAAGAGATCCGTTCGAGGAACACGGGGACTAGTTGAAGTAATGAGCCTCCCAATATGCATTCAATATTGGGAGGCTCATTACTTCAACGGAGATAATGAAAAATCATTTCTTAGTTGGAACTTTAGGCGGTTCTCGAAAAAATATAGCGAAAAAAATTATCCCTAGAGTCGAGACTAATAGAAATGTATAAACCAATGCTTCCATAGATTCGATTGTGGTTTACAATTATAGCTTCCATACCTGTTTATTGGGGATTATTTCCCTGATAAAGAAAGAGTCAAATGATTATTGCTTTCATATTTTTCGTCTCTCTTTTTGTGATTTGATTTGACATTAGGGATCAGAGAAATCTTGATTTAATGTATCAGACTGCTTGTCTTCTTGTAGTTGGATCTCCTAGTTTTTGGAATGTTCCAAATTCTACTTGAGAATCTAAATCTGGATCAATACCAGCAAAAACATCTCTGAACAAGGTTCTAGCCCCATGCCAAATATGTCCGAAGAAGAAGAGCAGCGCAAAGGAAGCATGTCCAAAAGTAAACCAACCCCTTGGACTACTACGAAAAACACCATCCGATTTCAAAGTAGCACGATCTAATTCAAAAATTTCACCCAATTGAGCACGTCTAGCATATTTTTTCACAGTAGCAGGATCACTATAACTGACTCCATTGAGTTCGCCACCATAGAACTCAACAGTTACACCTACTTGTTCGACGCTATATTTCGATTCTGCTCTTCTAAAAGGAACATCGGCTCTAACAATTCCATCTCCGTCTATCAAAACGACTGGAAATGTTTCAAAAAAAGTAGGCATACGACGTACAAATAGCTCACGTCCTTCTTTATCTCTAAATATTGGGTGGCCTAACCATCCAACAGCTATTCCATCCCCATTGTCCATTGAACCTGCCCTGAATAATCCTCCCTTTGCCGGATTATTTCCAATGTAATCATAAAAGGCTAATTTCTCAGGAATTTTCGACCAAGCTTCTGATAAACTTTGATTTTCGGCCAGCCCAGCGCTAATTCTTCGATATATTTCTTGCTGAAAGTATCCCTGATCCCATTGATAACGAGTGGGACCGAATAATTCGATCGGAGTAGTTGCTGAACCATACCACATAGTTCCGGCAACTACAAAAGCTGCAAAAAAGACAGCAGCGATACTGCTGGAAAGTACGGTTTCAATATTACCCATACGTAATCCTTTGTATAGACGTTGGGGCGGGCGGACACTAAGATGGAATAATCCCGCTAATATGCCCAATGTCCCTGCTGCAATATGATGAGAGGCTATCCCCCCTGGAACAAAAGGATCAAAACCTTCTACGCCCCATGCGGGATTTACTGACTGGACTTTTCCAGTTAGTCCATAAGGATCAGACACCCATATTCCAGGACCATACAAGCCTGTTACATGAAATGCGCCAAAACCAAAACAAGCCACCCCGGAAAGAAATAAATGAATTCCAAAAATCTTAGGCAAATCTAATGAAGGTTTTCCGGTACGTTCATCAGAAAAAATTTCTAGATCCCAATATACCCAATGCCAAATAGCTGCCAAAAAGCACAAGCCAGAAAACCCAATATGTGCCCCGGCCACACCTTCATAACTCCAAATACCGGGATCCGTTACCGCCCCCCCTGTAATACTCCAACCGCCCCAAGAATTGGTTATTCCTAAACGAGTCATAAAGGGTATAACGAACATACCCTGTCTCCACATTGGATCAAGAACGGGATCAGAGGGATCAAAAACTGCTAATTCATATAGAGCCATCGAACCGGCCCAACCAGCAACCAGGGCCGTATGCATTATATGGACAGAAATCAACCGACCAGGATCATTCAATACAACGGTATGAACACGATACCAAGGCAAACCCATGGAAATACCCCTTTCTCAAATCAAAATAGACACTATGTAACTTTATTGCATTGGAAAAGACTATGACTATCAATGGACCCCTGTTCTGTTCAGTGGATTATCTCGGAGCAAGGGTTAATATTTGTTCTATTCTATTGGTAATAATGGAACAATTATGTTTGTAGGAACAAAGAGAAACAGATCTATTTTATACCCGATAAGTACCAATATGCAATGGGGGTTGATACCTTTTTCTATGAGCAAATGCCGCCATATTTGTTCATCATTGGAAGGCTCTAGTCGTAAGAATTTTCCTTGAGTCATTCTATCGGCTTTTATGACCTTTTCTAATGTATTCTAGACAGAATATATGATAAAGAATATCAACCCTTATTGTTGATATTATGAAGAGAATAGCCCCATTATTACGTTTCCATATCAAAGTGAAATATAGTATTTAATTCTTTTTTCTTTCAGTTAATGCCTATTGGTGTTCCAAAAGTACCCTTTCGAATTCCGGGAGATGAAGATGCAACTTGGGTTGACATATAGTGCGACTTGTCAGATATATTGGGTCATGTGGGATTTCCCCGTTCTCTTCCCCGATCGAGATATCCTTCCCTTCGCCCAAGAAAGATTGGTTGAATCGTCAAAAATTTGGAGCGCGAAGTCCAACTAGATCCATTTGTAGGGGGATTCAGACTAATAGTATCAATTAGAATAATTTATGGTTGGCTTGGTTGAACCAATAAAATGACATGAAGTATCCAGGCTCCGTTTAAACAAATCCCAATTGGTAATATATCGATAATTATTGCTTGTATGAAAAATTTTTCCTATAGACTAGATGAATTCAATATGTCGAATATCCTATTTTTTTTGGCAAAGGCATGAACTAAATGAAAAAAAAAACGAAATCTTAGAAAAACAAAAATAAGCGGTATTAGACGCATTTGACCTATATGTGCAAATTAAATCGAGCAGATTTTTACCCGGAGTAGAGCATAAACCTAAAAGAATTAAAGAGGCCCCTTCAAGAACAAGAAAATTACATCGCGGTTTGCATCCGATCTCGATGAAACAATAAATCAACGAACAGTTAGTTCCAAAAATTATACCTATACAAATACTATTTCTTTATACATACTATCCTTTTTTTATGATTTTTTTTGAAATTTGCATATTGTTATATATTAAATTTTACTTTATATGATATGTAATTTTATATTCTGTGTATGATTCCCTTGTTCTATTTTGTATCTCGATATGGAGTCTTCTATATTATCTTTTTACTGTGATTTACTATATTAATCTTAATTATCATTATCTTTTTTTCTTTCTTTATTATATACTTTATTCTATATAAAATAGAATTTCTATTTTTTTCTAATTTCTAGTTATCTATTTTTATATATTTCTTTTTTATTTCTAGTAGAAATAAGGAAACGAGGAAAAACTCATATTTATTGAAAAATAGAAGACAACCCCCCTCATTAGAAGTTAGAAAGAACTGGTATAAAAAAAAGAGGGCAGTAATCTACACATTGATTTTTTTCTTTTTCACATTTTTTTTGAACCGTATGCATCAAAAGGTGCATGTACGGTTCCTAAGGGATACAATTTTACCCTAATCAACCGACTTTATCGAGCAAGATTACTTTTTTTAACCCAAGAGATTACGACCGAGACCTCGAATTATCTTGTTGGTCTTATCATATATCTCAGTATAGAGGATCAGACCCAGGATTTGTATTTGTTTATAAATTGTCCTGGCGGATGGGTATTACCCGGAATAGCTATTTTTGATGCTATGCAACTTGTGCTACCAGATGTATATACAATATGCATGGGAGTAGCCGCTTCAATGGGATCTTTTATCCTGGTCGGAGGAGAAATTACCAAACGTTTTGCATTCCCTCACGCTTGGCTTTGGCGCCAATGAGTTTTTTATTTGAGAAAAAAAGACTATGCCTTCACCACAAGAAATATCAAGATATATTATGAGTAGTGTTAAGTAAAAATAGTAAAAATAGCATGGCACTTTGAATTCGATATGCAAAATTTGGTTAGTTTTTTTTTTCAAAAATTAGATTATGTATCGAGAGAGGAGTATGAGATAAAGGGTATTCCCGATTTTTGATTTATCCGGAGTCCGTTTCAGCGTCACAAACTTTTTTATTTTTATACCAAAAGACTCTTAATCCTAACCTAACAATATTTATGAGAGTACGAAAATAAAAAAAATTTCTTATTTCGGATCAAAAAGAAACTTTGGGATTGCTGAATTACAGACGAAATGAACGAAATGAATATATAAAGCAACGGAGCCATCATAGTATTTTGAACTCACGAAAAGAAGGGTGGTAATTGGATGATTTACTGATCTGGATCTGATCGATTCTATTTTTATTCGATGGAAGAGAAAAGTAAATTCCATTGTCGAGCCGTATGCAATGCGCAAAAGATGCACGTACGGTTGTTCAAGTTTATTGTTATTCCCTATCTTTTGTCTTCGCCTCATCAGGCGAGATGGAGGAACATTCTTTTTGTTATATCATCAGGGTAATGATGCATCAACCTGCTAGTTCTTTTCATGAGGGATCAACGGGCGAATGTATGATGGAAGCGGAAGAACTATTGACTTTGCGAGAAACACTCACAAAGGTTTATGCACAAAGAACAGGCCAACCTTTGTGGGTTCTAACCGAAGACCTGGAAAGGGATGTTTTTATGTCAGCAAGAGAAGCCCAAGCTCACGGAATTATTGATCTTATAGCGCATGAAGGAGTAGAAATAGTAAAGAAGGACCAATGGAAAGAGCCGAAGTAGTCAAATTCGCAAATTGATATTTTATCTTTTGACTTTACTGGGTAATATTCTATATAACTAGAAATAATTCATACTCATCAGGTTAGGATTGATCTAAACCAGTCCCTTATGTAAATGATTCAGCATGCCAACTATTAAACAGCTTATTAGAAACACAAGACAGCCAATCAGAAACGTCACGAAATCCCCCGCTCTTCGGGGATGTCCTCAGCGCCGAGGAACATGTACTAGGGTGTATGTGCGACTCGTTCAAATTATGAGCTGGGCTAACAACAGAAAAAAATTTCCAGTATCAATGATCATTACCTGTGAATAGGATAAAATGGAAGAACTCTGGTCACTATCGAAAAAAAAAGATCTACCATATCCATCTATTGCGTTTGAAATTTATGGTTTCCCTTGGTGTAACCCTAATTAGCTCGATTTAAAATGAGAAGCAAGTTCCCATTGGTAGCAAATGCTATACATTAAGCGGGAAAGTACTATTTTTAAAGAAAAAAGATTATGCGCCCATTTTTGCAAAACGGACTAACAGGGTCAGCTATCCAGCTAACCTTCAAAACTAAATACCGTTACTGTATAGGCGGATCTCGTTGTGAAAGACCTATTACTGGATAATTCATGGGTAGAGCCAAAGATTTTGAATTGTACAAGTTACCAATAACGTTGACTAAACGAAGTAAAGGGCTCCGGTGTATAGAGAGGACCTCACCGTTTAAGAAGTAACCATAGAAACGAAGGAACCCACTATTTCTTTATTCATCTAGATTTACTACGCTTTTCTTTTTGTAGTATCAATCCAATTTCTTATTTCATTTGGAGTTGAGGCGAAATGCCTCGAAAAAAAGAAAAAATCGTGGTCGGGAAGGTTATAGTAGCAAAAGCCATTGGAATTCTTTTTATACATTGGAAAAATCCGTTTTGTTATTACCAGTGAGGAAAGAAGAAATAACTCAAAGAGAAAGAAAATCAATTAGTTATTTAGCAAAGTTTCATTTATTCAATGACCAGAGTTAGACGAGGATATATAGCTCGGAGACGGAGAAAAAAAATGCGTTTATTTGTATCAAGCTTTCGAGGGGCTCATTCAAAACCTATTCGTATTATTACTCAACAGAAAATAAGAGCTTTGTTTTCGGCTCATCGAGATAGAGATAAGAAAAAGAGAGATTTTCGTCGGTTGTGGATTACTCGGATAAACGCAGCAATTCGCGAAACAGAAAAGGACATATACTATAGTTATAGTCATTTTATACATGACCTGTACAAGAGGCAGTTGATTCTTAATCGTAAAATACTTGCACAAATAGCTATATTAAATAGGAATTGTCTTTATAGTATTTCCAATGAGATCATAAAAAAAGAAGATTGGAAAGAAGCACCCGAAATTTTTTAAACAAAGTTCCCCGGAGAAGGAACTCCGGGAAGGGAAGATAGAATAGAAATTAGTCCGATAAAATAAAAAAAGTAAACCTATTGTTTTTTTGTTCGAAAACCTCGAAAACCCGTAGTTCTAACAGCCGACTTGGCTCTTTCAAATTGTTTCTCGTTATTAAGAAAGGGTAACAAAGATAGAATACGAGCTTGTTTTATAGCAATAGTAATTAATCGTTGTTGTTTCAGAGTCAATCTATTCACGCGCCTAGATAAAATTTTTCCCTGTTCACTAATAAATCGACTAATTAAACTCATGTTTCTATAATCAATTCGGTCCCCCGATTGGAGCGGGGGCAAGCGCCTACGAAAAGGCCGCTTAGGTTTAAGGAAAGATCGCTTGGATTTATCCATGGTTTGTTTAGTTTATTTATTCCTTATAATATAAAAAATATTCTACCGAAAATCCTATTTCGGTCGGATCTAAAAAAAATGAATTCGAAATAGGATTTGGTTTTTTTCTTCTTTTCTTTAATTTGAATTTGTTTATTTTCTATTTTTATATATGTTATCTTTACTTTATTTATATATTTGATATTTCTATTTTTGTTTATTTATATGCGCTTATCGCTTATATTATTATCCATTTATATTCTATATAGCTTCTAGTCCGGAATCCTTTTTTTCTATTCTATATTTTCTAATATTATTTCTTTTTTTATGAAAAAAAATTCTAATAGAATTCCATATATTAGAATTCTTATCTATTGCATAGAATAATATGTATGTTTTTTATTACATTTTCTTATCCATTTTTTTATGCATATCATATAATGAAATATATGTATAATATATGTCCTTCTCGGTTCGATCTATTTCTTGATCTCTCCATGAATTGTATGCTTGTAACAATAGGGACAGAATTTTCTCAATTCCAATCGACTGGGCGTGTTACGTCGATTCTTTTGAGTAATATATCGGGAAATACCCCTTGATTCCTTATTAACATTCTTTCGAACACAACTAGTACATTCCAAAATCACGCTTACTCGGACATCTTTACCCTTGGCCATGAACCCCCTTTTTGTGTGTGACTTTTTTATTCAAGCAACTCTTTTATTTTCGACCCAAAGCGGAAAGAAAAAAATTGCTAACTAGAAATACACTTCAAAAAATTTCGTTGCAGTAAATAGAGGAATCGTAAATATATATATATAAAAGAATTTGAATATGAAATAGAATTCAGTATCCGTATAATAAAGAATACGTAATCTAATGATTTTTAACTCTATTTTTTTGTTAGGACTAATATTTATCTTTAGAGTTCGAAATTTTTCCTCTAATTATATTTCTAATCCCAGCACAGTATTTCATTTAAGTCTCGTGTATGAGACTTTTGCCCTAGCCCCACATTTTAATTTCCGTTCTCACTCTTTTTTTTTAATTGAATTTTCAATTCGAGCTTGCGCCCAAGCTTTGCTGTGCTGAGGTTGAATCCTTTTTTCTTTCTCCCTTTTCGAATATAAGGTTAAAGGGAGAAAGGGCGGGGGATTAGTCACAGATAGTGGATCCTATCTCTAATCTTCGTTACCCCCTTACCGTGTCAATAACTAGAATGAAAAAAAGGGGAATGTTAACGCATCCGGGAAAAAACGATTGATTTCTATCAATAGACCTGCTAAAGATCCGAACCATAAAGTACTTAGTACCGGTGCCACGGAGAGATATGTTTTTAGATCTCGCATTGAAAATCCTCCTTCTTTTTTTCTTTATTTATATATTGTAACAGATAAGAATAATACATATATAATAGATGATCAGATGCATATGTATTTAAAAAGAAAAACCACTTATGAAATTCCTAAAGCAAATCAAAATGTACAACAATCCAGTAGATAAGATTTTCTACCTTTATTTTAAGTTAAAAAAGTAATGCATCTTTCCTGCTGCCCTAAAAGCCTTTTTTACTTTACAGCGTATATGTATCCAACGACTTTTATATTATATCATATATGAAAAAAAAAGAAAAAATGGCAAGATCTATTGTGTATCTAAATAGGAGAAATAATGATGTGGAAAAAAAGAAAAGGATTCTTTACAATAACACTGTAAACCTATTTATTAAAATTAAAAGGGATGTAGCGCAGCTTGGTAGCGCGTTTGTTTTGGGTACAAAATGTCACGGGTTCAAATCCTGTCATCCCTACCTATTACTTTTCCTCTGAGAAGTAAAGAGGAATTCATTGAGATCGATGAAATCGATTCAAATTGGACATATATAATCTGTCATTTTTAGAATACTATTCTACTACTATAGAATAGTATGATATAGAAGACTATTAATATATATATCATATTATAGTAGTGTATAATACTATATATACATATAACACATATACAATTCGAACTATATATTCGATACTTCTATATCTGTGATACGCATGCAGGATGTAGTATTGGGTTATAAAAGGATTCCTTTTCTTTTTTGTTCTTTACTGTCTGTGATAAGAAAGCGCTCTTAGTTCAGTTCGGTAGAACGTGGGTCTCCAAAACCCGATGTCGTAGGTTCAAATCCTACAGAGCGTGATTCCATTCTTATTAATTCTAATTAGACTTAAATAATGGAAGAAAAATCGAAAATTGACCTCCTGTGGCTTAAATTAAAGAAAGGAGGTCAATCAACAAAAATTGTTAACTAATCAAAGGTCCAACTGATCACCACGCCTATATTGTAAATATGCAGTTACGAATAATCCAGCCAAAGTAATAGGAATCAAACCTAAGACGATTCCAAATAGAAGTACTTCAATCATTTCAATTTTTTTGAAAGGAAAGGGGGGAGGTAATATCTATCCCTAAATTTTAATCCTAATTGTCCATGAATCTCAATAACCGAAATTTGCAAAATTTCGCGAAAAATCGATAAAATTAAAATAAAGAGCTATAAAGAACTTAAAAAATACATGAAATCCTACAGAAAGATTTTTTTATGATTCTGAATTGTTGATTCAATTTATTTCAAATAAGCCGTATCTTGCTCAGACCAATAAATAGAGCTGAGGTTATGGTTAAAGCTGCTAGTAGAAAACCGAAATAACTAGTTAGAGTAGGCATGAAGGAGCTAAATCAAATATGTTTTTTTATACATATATTTATAAAGCACTTACCTAAGTTTACATTTTTTGTGAAAGATAGGGACGAAAATAAGAAAAAATACCAATTGAATTGAAAGAATAAGTTCAATTTATTCCTCAATCATTACATTTAGTACATTATTTAGTACATTATAAATATAGATATAACTAAGAAAAAAAAAAAGGAAGAGAGGTAGAAAAAGAAATCGACTCATTGTCTGTTACATCTACAAATTCCGTGATTTCTAATCAACAGATTTTTTGAGCAACTCTTGTAGTAAATTAATAAAAAGAAATAAGAACTGTTTCATGTAACTTTGTTAACAAAAACTCTCATTATCGAAGAAGAAAACAGGAAAAGCATTTCTAATTTGAGCGTTTCCTTTTTTTAATGATAAGCAAAAGGATATCAACACGATCACGCAAAAAAAGAAAATTTGGATTTTTATTTTAGTTCAAATCGATTTTAAGATGATTCATTCTTATTATCTTTATTTTAGGTTCTACATTAAAGAACTCTTGGATCTAATACAGGAATGCATACATCGCGAATGTTGATTAATTTCTTACAATTCCATTTTGTTTTTTTTTTCATCGAATACTATCG